CATGAAATTTTACCCAACTCCATATCTGGACGGACTATATGAAATCTGTATGAATCGAGGAATAAAGATCATTTTCTACTTCAATATTGGAGTTTGCACCAGATACAAATGGAAATCAATTGATAAAACATTCCTAGAAACAGAATTCTGCTGCTTAGACGTATTCATTATTAATGAATAAATGAATATTATTTTTTTTTATAGAATCTCAAAACAAAAATGATCCATTTCCACATTATGAATTATGATGATAATAAATTTTCCAATCTGCTTGAATATCAGAAAAAGAAATAGATTCGACATTTGATCTTTTCGCCGAGATAAAGACATAATAATCAGATACAATATAGATAGAATCTTTTTTAGAACAAGTAACCCCCTTTAGATGTTATTTTATGAATTTTATTGTTCAAAAATGATTCGCAGAGAAGAGAGATATTTTGACGAAATTGGGTTTTTTTAGTAGAATATGATTGTGAAGTGTATAAGAACAGGAGGTTTTATTTAGTTGTATTTTATAAATAAACACGTGTGAAAATCTCTATAGTCTTCTCTTTTTTATTGTCTTGCCGTTCTATTCGGGGCAGCACGGGTTGGGTTCTATCAAAACAAAATTTCAATTTTCTATTCAATGCAAAATGAAAATTGCAGTATGAGAATTTTCTGATATCTGATAACTCTTTCTAGGGAACCTTTATAGGGAACAGCTAGAATATAAATAATAGATAGTCGTGTAAAAATGTATTTTTGTTCCAGGGTTTACATAGACTCCTAAATGTTGTTATAATTGAAATTGAGAAGGGTTTTTTTATTTCAAAAAAAAATCAATATGATAGTTCTCTCTCAATTTGTATTTTTTTGTGTTATTAGGAAAACACTATTTTGATTTTGTGATTCAAATCCAAGAACTTTTCGTGCATTCGCAGTCATATTGTTAATGGTTCCAATTTTCATCAATTTTGTCTTTTGGGACTGAAAATACACATTTGACTTTTCAATAGAAAAGTGAGAGAAAGTTTTTTGTGTATTTTGAGATACCATACAATGAATCGAAAGAATGAATCAAATCCACTCAAAAAAAGGGAAGAAAAGAGGGCTTTCTTGTAGGAAAAATGAAGGAAAACAAAGCAAGTACAATAAAAAAAAGAAGTTCAGTAATCCGGGAAAATTTTTGTATCATTTTGGCGACATGGCCGAGTGGTAAGGCGGAGGACTGCAAATCCTTTTTTCCCCAGTTCAAATCCGGGTGTCGCCTGATCAACAAACAAAAACCCCGAAATCTCTTCTTTTCTTCTATAAGATAACAAAGATTCCGCAGCAGAAGCAGAGAAAACGGACTGGTGACTGTTGTCTTGATACTTGTTTGATTCTAAACATAGGGTGAGGTTTTTATAAAAGATGGATAATCTACTTTTAGGTCAAAGAAATATTCGAATGATAGAGGAGCTATCAAGACTTCACGATTCCGATTCCCTTCTACTACTAAATACTAATTAATACTAAAGTTTCTATTCCATTACTTATGTATTGGCTAATGACTGGCCTAGATTGGAGAGCCTGATAAGAAATCTAATTCAACTAAGAGTTCTGGAAAGGACAGAAGGAAGATACTTTCTAACTCACAAGAATCTCTGAGTGCTCAAGCATCCAATCAATATTTGATTGGATGGATAATGAGCTTTCCTTTTTACCTTTTTAGAGAAAAAGGCGAAAAGAAAGAATTTCTTTTCGGAAACCCCAAGTCAAGAATATACTGTCTCCCGCCGTTTCACATATCTAATATGGGCGGGGTACGGATTAGATCAAATAGGAACTAGCAATATGTAATAGATATTGATTTCTCTTTTTCTGCTTTTTGCTTATGAAATATCAAATGAAGGTCAACAAAAAAAGAATAGGCCTGAATTGTTCCTTATTCCTACATGCTCCATTAGTAACATTCCCTTGTGGGGTTATTGCGTATTTTGCTTGTGGTTAATGTTTCCAAATTAGAAACATTAGAGGAGTTTAAGCGGATTTATTAGATTGGTTTAGCAATAATGTTCGGTCAGAATCCCTTTTTTATTTTGACTCTGCGCGAAGGATTCCACTATTATTATTAGTGTATTATAATTAGTGAGGAAAAATCGAACAATTCCTTCATATTTATAAAGATAGGGGACAGAATTCACATGGATATAGTAAGTCTCGCTTGGGCTGCTTTAATGGTAGTCTTTACTTTTTCCCTTTCACTAGTAGTGTGGGGAAGAAGTGGACTCTAGAGGTCCTAATCAATTGAGTTTAAGGAATCAAACTGTATCAATTTTGTTATAGATCGTTCTGCAACACGTTTTGAGCTATTTAAAATATCTTCTCCAAATTCCTCCATTGGGATTGACTGGAATAATTTATTAGAAGAATTCTACTCTTTTCTTTCAATCAAACATATATTTCTATGATTCCCATGTTTGTATTTCGAAATAAATAGGATTCACAATGATTTGAATTTTTTTATTCCAACTGAATTCTTCGGCCAAATTTGATATTGAAATCAACGGGCTTTTACCTAGCGTATATGATGAATACTGGGTAGGTTCAGACTCTTTTCCCTCTTTACTGTTCAAAGAAGAAGTCATTTTATTTTTTTAAGTGTATACGCACGTTCGATGAGAAACAATATAGACATAGTGGTTGTCTGTCTAACGATAGACTAGCAGAATAAGATCTTCAAACGAGTCATATATTGCACATTCACATTACCGCTTTCTAATTTTTTTTCAATTCGATTTCCATTTTCTCGACTTATTGCATATCAAGGTTCGGGCATTCAAAATAGATTGACTCTTCCTTTTTGAAATTCGAAGAAGCGCCCGTGGAATTGATGTCAACGGTTCAATCAATTACTTCTTCGGACTGCTAAAAAAAAAAGATTCCTACGTGATTTTATTATTAATATGTCGATATCCATCCGTTTTTACTTTATTGATAATTGATATTATTGATTTGATGATACCGAAATTCGGATTGGAAATCATCAAACATCTAGTAATGAGAACGATAAGAGTAAGAAAATGATTTGAGATGAATCGAGATTCATTGGAACAAATGGGTATAGATGTAACAAAATAAATGGAATTGGGTGCTATATCCATTCCATAGATGGAATGGATATTCACATATATGATGAATATAAATATTGTAATTTGATCTATTTAAGCCTCTATACTTTATTTTAGAATTAGAATTCTTTTTTATTTTATAATTATATATACTTTCTTTTTTCATTTTTTTTTTCTAGAGTTTTCTAACTAGAATAACCCTAATAGATAGTATGGTAGAAAAAAAGATTCCTCTATTTCTTTCATACTATCTATTAGTATATTGCTAATTCGAGCCCGTTCATTTCATTTAAGACGTAAAAATGGAATTGTCATTTTTTTTATCAATTTTTTTTTTGATAAGAACTCAGAAGTCAAGTTTCATTCAAATAAATTAATGATTCATTAATCATTTTGACTGACTGTTTTTACGTAAATGATAAGGAGAAAGGCGGTAGGAACTAGAATAAATAGTGCAGTAGCAATAAATGCAAGAATATTGACTTCCATAATCTTGTCGTTTTTTTACTTCGCAATAACTCGGGATTTAATCCCATAGAGATGATAAATCTTTTGCTTATAAATTCAATGAATTACCTCTCGATGATATTGAATAGGATCAATATCATGAATAACAATATCTGAGCTATCAAATAAATTCGTCATCGAGAATTGAATAGTATAACATAGGAAGTTCTTTTATCCATACCAACCCAACCTTGCCTTGGATTACTGACCCAATCCAAAATTCCTTTCATCTCTTTTTTTTTTTTCTTTTTTTCTCTATAATCTACCCAGTCTTTCTTGTCAAATCATCTGATGAAGTATCATCAAAGCGTCCTTCCACTAGTCACATAGTTACAAACCTAAACAAACAATAAAAGCGAAAAAAGAGAAAAAGAAAGGAGTTTCGTTCGACATTTTACTGTGATTTTTTTGGAAGACAAAGAAGTGTGATAAAGATGAGACCTCATAAAACATCAAACAAATATTCATCAAATTCACTACTTTTTTGGGGGTATTTGTTCTTTCTTCGATGGGACCTTATTAAAATGAAAAAAAAAAATAAAAAAAAAAAAAGAAAGCAAAAAGGATCCCCCCTTGCTTTGACAATGAAATTCTGCCCCAGCCCCCTTCAGAAATTAGAAAACGGTAGAGCTGAGTTGATGTATTTATTGGATCCGTCGGGACTGACGGGGCTCGAACCCGCAGCTTCCGCCTTGACAGGGCGGTGCTCTGACCAATTGAACTACAATCCCAGGGAAATAAGGGATCTAGCAGAAATTTTGATTCTTTTTATCTACGTATCAGGTCTTTCTGAAGGACAAGGGGGTTCTATCATCTTATGGTGGATTGACGAATTATTGGGCCGAGCTGGATTTGAACCAGCGTAGGCATATTGCCAACGAATTTACAGTCCGTCCCCATTAACCACTCGGGCATCGACCCAGGAAGAATCAAATTGAAATTGGTAATCCATGAGAAACTTCCTTTCATAGTACCCTACCCCCAGGGGAATTCGAATCCCCGCTGCCTCCTTGAAAGAGAGATGTCCTGAACCACTAGACGATGGGGGCCTGCTTGTCCAACCGCCCTCATACTATGAGTATAGTATGAAGAGTTTTTTGAAATTGTCAATAGAATGGAATATTCTAATTAGATCCGACGGATCTTTCCCACTTTCAAATTGTATAGAATTTTTTGATTCGTCATTCATGAATCGTTCATTACCATTCGAAATCTATTATTTTTCTCTTTTTCTATAAATTTTTTAAAATAAAAAAAAATACGGAAGAGTGGGGTTGTTTGGGGATTAATTGGTTTGTCAGAAAAAGAAGATAGATTCAATAAATAAGGGGTTCAATTCGATTTATTTCGCTTTCTTTTATTGATTCGTTGTTAAGACGAAAGATCTTTATCTCT